TTAGGTCTAATTCCTATTACTTTGGCTGGGTTATTCGTAACTGCATATTTACAATACAGACGTGGCGATCAGTTGGACCTTTGATTAATTAACAAATCTTTTTTTGATTGACCTCCTGTGCATTAGCGAAAGGAGGAGGTCAAATTTAGATTACTGTTCAGTTATTTCAGTCTAATTCGATAAATTCAATTCAACCTAACAAGAATGGAATCACGCTCTGTAGGATTTGAACCTACGACATCGGGTTTTGGAGACCCACGTTCTACCGAACTGAACTAAGAGCGCTTTCTTATCACAATAGATAAGACTGTAAAGAAAACTTTTTTTGTAATACAAAACTACATCTACATCTGGCATGCAAACACTATAGAGTATGATAAAAAAAATGCGAGATTCCTTACTTTTCAGAGGAAAAGTAATTAGGTAGGGATGACAGGATTTGAACCCGTGACATTTTGTACCCAAAACAAACGCGCTACCAAGCTGCGCTACATCCCTTTCAATTCAATTGGTTTTTATAGTGTAATTTTAAAGAATCCCTGTCGTGTTTTCCACATCGTTATTTCCTATATCTATATACATAGATAATATATCTTGTCATTTCTTCTTTTTGGTCTCTTATAAGGTATAATAAAAGTATTGGGATATATATGAAAAACAAATCTGTTGTAAAGTGTAAAGTAAAAAAAAAAGACTTTTCGGGAATATTTAGTGGGAAGGGGTATGTTACTTTTTTTCTTAAAAAAAAATATCTTATCTACACTACAGGATTAATGTACATTTTAATTTGACTTAGCTTAGGGATTTCGTGTACAAACACAAGTAGTCTTTAACTTTAACTATAATATGATATGCATTTGATCGTAGATTAGATATGTATTACTTTGTTTATATATTAATAAAGAAGGAGGATTTTCAATGCGAGATTTTAAAACATATCTTTCCGTGGCGCCGGTACTAAGCACTCTATGGTTTGGGTCTTTAGCTGGTTTATTAATAGAAATCAATCGTTTTTTCCCAGATGCGTTGACATTCCCTTTTTTTTCATTCTAGTTATTGACATGGAGAGGGAGTAACGAATATTAGAGATAAAATCAACTATCTGTGACTAATCTCTCCTCCCTTTTCTTTCTTCTTTCTCTTTTTATTTGAAAAAAAATATTCAAATAATATATTAGAATAAATAGGAGAGAAAGAAGAAAAGTAGATTCAACCTCATCAAAACTTGACTTAAGGTTCGAATGAAAATTTCTAAAAAAAAGAGAAAGAGTTAGAACGGAAATGAAAATGTGGATCTAGGATAAGAGTATCATACAAGATACTTAAATGAAATACTGTGATTAGAAATAGAGTTAGAAACCGTTTGATTACGTCGTATTTCTTAATTTATTTACTATTAATATTATTATATTACCCTATATGATTGCAACGAAATCTTTCTAATTGTATTTCGAGTTAGCAATTTCTATATTTTTTTCTTTTTCTTTCTTCTTCACTTCGGGTCGAAAATGAAAAAAGTTGCTTGAATCAAAAATAAAACGGAGGTTAGGTTGATGGCTAAGGGTAAAGATGCCCGAGTAAAAGTAATTTTGGAATGTACCAGTTGTGTTCGAAAGAGTGTTAATAAGGAATCAAAGGGCATTTCCAGATATATTACTCAAAAGAATCGACACAATACGCCTAGTCGGTTGGAATTGCGAAAATTCTGTCCCTATTGTTGCAAACATACAATTCACGGAGAGATAAAGAAATAGATCGAACCAAAACGTCTGTCTATCATCCTTTCACGGAAGGAGACAAAACGATTTTCATTATATAATTATTTATATTAATATATTATTATATATATTAAAAATAAATAAAAAAATCGAAATAAACAAACCAAATCCTATTTCTTAATTCTAATTTTTTTAAGGTCCAGCCGAAATAGGATTTTCGGTATAAGGAATAAACTAAACAAACTATGGATAAATCCAAGCGACCCCTTATTAAATCCAAGCGATCTTTTCGTAGGCGTTTGCCCTCGATCCAATCGGGGGATCGAATTGATTATAGAAACATGAGTTTAATTAGCCGATTTATTAGTGAACAGGGAAAAATATTATCTAGAAGAGTAAATAGATTGACCTTGAAACAACAACGATTAATTACTATTGCTATAAAACAAGCTCGTATTTTATCTTTGTTACCTTTTCTTAATAATGAGAAACAATTTGAAAGAATCGAGTCGACTGCTAGAACTGCTAGTTTTAGAACCAAAAATAAATATAAATAATAGGCTTACTCTTTATTTAATTGTAATTGAATCAAAATTCGAATTTGAACTCAAACATGGATTGATGTTTTGTTCTAAAAAAATCTAGGTTTGATTGTCGTGTTGTAAGATAATAAAAATCGGGAATAAATTTTTTTCATTTTGAATTTGAATGGGTTTGTTGATTTTTATTTATTTCTTTTTTGTATTTTATCAGACTATATCCTCCCGGAGACTAAACTCCGGGGAACTTCATTTAAATAATTTCGGGGGATTCTTTCCAATCTTCTTTTTTTATGATTTCATTGGAAATCATATAAAGACAATTCCTATTTAATATAGCTATTTGTGCAAGTATTTTACGATTAAGAAGCAACTGTCTCTTGTGCAGATTGTGTATGAATTTACTATAATTATAATATACCCCCCTTTCGCGAATTACTGCGTTTATCCGAGTGATCCACAAACGACGAAAATCTCTCTTTTGCCTATCTCTATCCCGATGAGCCGAAACCAAAGCTCTTATTTTCTGTTGAGCAATAGTTCGAGTAAGTCTTGAATGAGCCCCTCGAAAAGTTTTTACAAATAAACGCATTTTTTTTCTACGGTTCCGAGCTATATATCCTCGTTTAACTCTAGTCATTGAATAAATGAAACTTTGATGAATAACTAATTACTAATTGATTTTCTTTTTTTGAGTTATTCTTTTAGCCTTTCTCTTAATAACAAAACGGATTTTTCCAATGTATAAAATAAAAATCCCAATGGCTTTTGCTACTATAACCTTCCCGACCACGATTTTTTCTTTTTTTTTTTTTAGTTTTAGACATTTCGCCTTGAAACAAGACAAAAAAATAAGAAATTGTATTAAATTAATATATCAAAAAAAAAAAAAAAGAATGTAAATTCAATTTAAATATAGATGAATAAAGAAATAGTGGGTTCCTTCGTTTCTATGGTTACTTTTTAAACGGTGAGGTCCTTTCTATACACCGGAGCCCTTTACTTCATTTACTGAATGTTATTGATAACTTGTACAGTTCAAATTTGTTGGCTCTACCCATGAATTATCCAGTAATGGGTCTTTCACAATGAGATCCACCTATACAGTAACGGTATTTAATTTTGAAGGTTAGCTGGATAGCTGACCCTGTTAGTCCGTTCTTCAAAGAATGGGAGCATAATTTATTTGCTCTAAATATAAGATTTCCCGCTTAATGGATAACGTTCGCTACCAATGGGAAATTTTTATCATCTTAAATCGAATTTACACCAATAGAAACCATAAATTTCATACACACTAGATAAATAGGTATTTTTCAATAATGACTGGAGTTCTTCCATTTTATCCTATTCACTGGTACTGATCATTTATACTGGAAAAAAATTATTTCTTTTCATTTGCTTTTATTCAATTCTATAATCTGAACGAGTCACACATACACCCTAGTACATGTTCCTCGGCGCTGAGGACATCCCCGAAGAGCGGGGGATTTCGTGACGTTTTTGATTGGCTGTCTTGTGTTTCTAATAAGTTGTTTAATAGTTGGCATGCTGAATCATATACATAATGGGCTGGTTTAGATCAATCCTAACCGAAGCGAATGATTATGAATTATTTCTACTTAATATAATAGAAATAGAATAGAATAATAGAAATATAATAGAAGTTAATATAATAAAATAAAAGGTAAACCCCCTAACAAGATAAAATATCAAATGGTTAACTATTTTTATTCGTTTTATTCGACCGCTACAAGATCAACAATTCCATGAGCTTGGGCTTCTGTTGCTGACATAAAAACATCTCTTTCCATATCTTCGGATACAACCCATAAGGGTTTGCCTGTTCTTTGTACATAAACCCTTGTAAGGGTTTCGCGCAATTTCAATAATTCTTCCGCTTCCAGGATAAATTCTCCTGTTTGTGCCTCGTAAAAAGAGCTAGCAGGTTGATGAATCATTACCCTGATGATGTACCCTAAAAGGGGTTCTTCTATCTTGTATGATGAGGCGAAGACAAAAAATATATACTAGGAAAACAATAAAAAAGATAGAATTGAACAACCGTACGTGCATCTTTTCCACATTGCATACGGCTCTATAATGGAATTTACTTTTTTTTACGTCGAAGAAAGAGAAAAATAGGATCGATCAGATCCAGATCAGTAAATGATCCAATTACCACCCTTCTTTTCAGAGGAGTTCAAAAATACTATGATGGCTCCGTTGCTTTATATATTTATTTCGTCTGTAATTCAGCAATCCCAAAGTTTCTTTTTTTTGATCCGAAAAAAAAATAAGGAAGAAATTCTTTTTTTCGTACTCTTTCAAACATAAATATTGTTAAGAGTTTTTTTGTTTTGGTATGAAGAAAAGTTTGTGACGCTGAAAAAGACTCCTGATAAAAAAATCGGGAATACTCTTGATCTCATACTACTCTTTCGATACATAATCTAATGTTTTGAAAATAGAGATAAAATTTTCTCATTTATCATATCGAATTCAAAGTGCCATGCTATTATTACTTAATATTAATATTTCATACGGTGAAGGCATAGTTTTCTTGTTTTCTCTCAAATAAAAAAATCATTGGCGCCGAGCGTGAGGGAATGCTAAACGTTTGGTAATTTCTCCTCCGACCAGGATAAAGGAGCCCATTGAAGCAGCTAACCCCATGCATATTGTATGTACATCTGGTCGCACAAATTGCATAGTATCATAAATAGCTATTCCGGGTATTACCCATCCGCCAGGAGAATTTATAAATAAATACAAATCCTTGGTATCATCCTCGATACTGAGATATACCATAAGACCAATAAGTTGATTCGAGATCTCGCTATCGATCTCTTGGCCTAAAAAAAGTAATCTTTCTCGATAAAGTCGGTTGATTAGGGTAAAATTGTATCCCTTAGGAACCGTACATGCACCTTTTGACGCATACGGTTCAAAAAATTGTGAGAAAATCAATGTGTAGATTCTAAATGTGTAGATTCTATTCCTTTTTTCGCCTTTCCCTAATTCCTCATATAACTATTAAAAATAGAAAAAAAAATAGAATTTATTAAACTGAAACTTATCAAACTCACTTTTCATTGATGTATTGTTTCATCGAGATCCAATCCAAATCACGATGTCATTTTCTTGTTCTTGAACGGGTTTCTTTAATTTTTTTTAGGTTTATGCTCTACTCCGGGTAAAGATCTGACCGATTTCGATTTGCACATATAGGACAAATGCTTCCAATATCACTTGTGTTTTTTTTTTTGTTAAGAATTCCCCCTTTTTTTTTTCATTTCATATTTTTTCTTTCAACAAATTCAATATTCAACCTTTTTTTTTTTTATTTTAAATGAAAAAAAAAATGGTTAAGTTATAACAAAAGTAAATAAAATATATAATACAAGTAGGAATCTTCAATATATTAGCAATTGGGATTGGGGTTTTTATAAACGGAGCCTGGATACTTCATTTTATTGGTCTAACCAAGCCAACCATAAATTATTCTAATTAATCTGAATCCTCCTATAGATCTAATTGCATTTCACGCTCCAAATTTGTGATGCTTCAAATAATCTTTCTTGTTGGGCGAAAGGGAGGATATCTCAATCGGAAGAGAGAACGGGGAAATTCCATATGACCCAATATATCTGACAAGTCGCACTATACGTCAACCCAAGATGCATCTTCCTCGCCAGGACTTCGAAAGGGAACTTTTGGAACACCAATAGGCATTAAATGAAAAAAAAAAAGAATTAAGTACTATATTTCACTTTGATATGGAAACGTAATAATAGGGTTATTGTCTTCATAATATCAACCTTTATAATATTTTCTGCATAGATTAGAAAAGTTTAGTGAAAAAAAAAAGATAGAATAAATGAAGAAAATTTCTTACGAATATAGCCTTCCAATAATGAACAAGTATTACAAGTATTAAAGTATTCACTGAGCGAAGATGGTATCAACTCCCCATTGCGTATTGCTACTTATCGGGTATAGAATAGATTTGTTTCTTTTTGTTCCTACAACCATAATTGTTCCATTATTACCAACAGAATAGAACAAACATTAACCCTTGTTCCGAGAGAATCCATTGAACAAAAGGGGTCCATTGACTAGTCTATAGTATTTTCCAATGCAATAAAGTTACATAGTGTCATTTATCTTTGATAAAGGGGTATTTCCATGGGTTTGCCTTGGTATCGTGTTCATACCGTCGTATTGAATGATCCCGGCCGGTTGATTTCTGTCCATATAATGCATACAGCTCTGGTTGCTGGTTGGGCCGGTTCGATGGCTCTATATGAATTAGCAGTTTTTGATCCCTCTGACCCTGTTCTTGATCCAATGTGGAGACAGGGTATGTTCGTTATACCTTTCATGACTCGTTTAGGAATAACCAATTCATGGGGCGGTTGGAGTATTACAGGGGGGACTATAACAGATCCGGGTATTTGGAGTTACGAAGGTGTGGCCGGAGCGCATATCGTGTTTTCTGGCTTGTGCTTTTTGGCAGCTATTTGGCATTGGGTGTATTGGGATCTAGAAATATTTTCTGATGAACGTACAGGAAAACCTTCTTTGGATTTGCCTAAGATTTTTGGAATTCATTTATTTCTTTCTGGGGTGGCTTGTTTTGGGTTTGGCGCATTTCATGTAACAGGTTTGTATGGTCCTGGAATATGGGTGTCCGATCCTTATGGACTAACTGGAAAAGTACAACCTGTAAGTCCAGCATGGGGCGTGGAAGGTTTTGATCCTTTTGTTCCAGGAGGAATAGCTTCTCATCATATTGCAGCAGGGACATTGGGTATATTAGCAGGCCTATTCCATCTTAGTGTCCGTCCGCCTCAGCGTCTATACAAAGGATTACGTATGGGCAATATTGAAACCGTTCTTTCGAGTAGTATCGCTGCTGTCTTTTTTGCAGCTTTTGTTGTTGCCGGAACTATGTGGTATGGTTCGGCAACTACCCCGATCGAATTATTTGGCCCCACTCGTTATCAATGGGATCAGGGATACTTTCAACAAGAAATATATCGAAGAGTAAGTGCTGGGCTAGCCGAAAATCAAAGTTTATCAGAAGCTTGGTCGAAAATTCCTGAGAAATTAGCTTTTTATGATTACATTGGGAATAATCCGGCAAAAGGAGGATTATTTAGAGCGGGCTCAATGGACAACGGCGATGGAATAGCTGTTGGATGGTTAGGACACCCTATTTTTAGAGATAAAGAAGGGCGTGAACTCTTTGTACGTCGTATGCCTACTTTTTTTGAAACATTTCCAGTCGTTTTGATAGATGGGGACGGAATTGTTAGAGCTGACGTTCCTTTTAGAAGAGCGGAATCTAAGTATAGCGTTGAACAAGTAGGTGTAACTGTTGAATTTTATGGTGGCGAACTCAACGGAGTTAGTTATAGCGATCCCGCTACTGTGAAAAAATATGCTAGACGCGCTCAATTGGGTGAAATTTTCGAATTAGATCGTGCTACTTTGAAATCTGATGGTGTTTTTCGTAGTAGTCCAAGGGGTTGGTTTACCTTTGGGCATGCTTCCTTTGCCCTACTCTTCTTCTTTGGGCACATTTGGCATGGGGCCAGAACCTTGTTCAGAGATGTTTTTGCTGGTATTGACCCAGATTTAGATGCTCAAGTAGAATTTGGAGCATTCCAAAAACTTGGGGATCCGACTACAAGAAGACAAGGAGTCTAATACACCATTGCTTTGTTATTTTCGGCCTCTATTTTTTTTATTATTTGATATAGTATACTAGAGAAATCTTGATTTGAATGACTGACCTTTTTTGTTTTTACTCTTTTTTTTTATCATTATCGGGAAAATAATCCCAACTAAACAGGTATGAAAGCTATAATTGTAAACCACAATCGAATCTATGGAAGCATTGGTTTATACATTTCTATTAGTCTCGACTCTAGGGATACTTTTTTTCGCTATCTTTTTTCGGGAACCTCCTAAAGTTCCAACTAAAAAGATGAAATGATTTTTCATTATCTCAATTGAAGTAACGAACCTTCCAATACAGGAAGGCTCGTTACTTCAACTAGTCCCCGTGTTCCTCGAAAGGATCTCTTAATTGTTGAGAGGGCTGCCCAAAAGCGGTATATAAAGCGTACCCTGTAAAACTTATAAGTAAACCAGATATAAAGATGGCGACTAGGGTTGCTGTTTCCATTATTATTATTATATAATTTCAAGACCACAATGGATCTATGATAAAAATCCTTTATTTACAACGGAATGGTATACAAAGTCAACAGATCTCAATGAATACAATCGGATTTATGGCTACACAAACCGTTGAGGGTAGCTCTAGAGCTCGTCCAAAACCTACTACCGTAGGGGCTTTATTGAAACCATTGAATTCGGAATATGGTAAAGTAGCTCCTGGATGGGGAACTACTCCTTTGATGGGAGTTGCAATGGCTTTATTTGCAATATTCCTATCTATTATTTTGGAAATTTATAATTCTTCTGTTTTACTGGATGGAATTTCAATGAATTAAATCCACAAGAAAATGAAATCCAAAAGAACCAGAAAGTTCTAGCCTTTCAATACAAAGTGAATTTTTTGGGCTCCCTTTTTTATTTGTAACCCCTTTTTTTGGTAGTTCGATCGCGGAATTTCTTTCTTTCTGTATTTCCGGAATATGAGTGTGTGACTTGTTATAATTGATCCTATTAATAATACAGAGAATGAGTCTGTCATCTTATTCGGATAGAGATGGTTCTAACTCGTCGGATATTCATTCTGGTATCTGGAACACGGAATATATAAAATGGATCAAGAAATATTTGAACTATGATTCATATTTAATATTTAGACCTCTCGATCGGATTCAAAAAAAAAATTTCTTTGAAAAGAAAGAATTAGAAGTTAGAAATCGAACGATTTTTCTTCTTTCAAACTCCTGTTTATGCCTATTTTGTTTAACCAAAATAGACATTTTTTTTGTATTTTTAGTTGTATTTTTAGTCATTATACCTATCCCATTGATTGAATAAGTGATGATCCAATAGTTCTTACTCACGGAATCTTTTGGTTTAGCTTTGGGGTTTTTTTGAATCATCGTGGTTCTAGTATGAATCTGGGGTTTCAATCGATTCATAGGATCTTAACAAGAGAAATTCCTATCAATGATAAAAAAAACAATAGTAAAAGCCACATTACACATAAAAAAAAAAATAAAAAATCAAAGAAAAAAAAAATAGGGAAAGAGAATATTCAAGAGGCCCGTAGTAACAATCAACATAAAGACGAATGAGCCGACTTGATATTTTGGCATTATCACCACAAAAATAACTTTCGGATTTTTATTCCCTCGTCTCTTTTGAAAAGAGAAAATCGGGGATTAAGAAGTCTATTCTATATCCCTTTCAATCAGTATTTTGTTTGGTGTCTTTGCTTGAGCTGTACGAGATGAAATTCTCATATACGGTTCTTAGAGGGGGAATTTCTGTGAATTACCTATCTCAATAAAGTCTATGATTGGTTCGAAGAACGTCTCGAGATTCAGGCGATTGCAGATGATATAACTAGTAAATATGTTCCTCCTCATGTCAACATTTTTTATTGTCTAGGAGGAATTACGCTTACTTGTTTTTTAGTACAAGTAGCTACGGGGTTTGCTATGACTTTTTACTATCGTCCAACCGTTACTGAGGCTTTTGCTTCTGTTCAATATATAATGACTGAAGCAAACTTTGGTTGGTTAATACGAT